TTGAGGAGTGGGTATCAATTTATGTCGAATAGCTCCACATATAGTTCCTCTAACCATATTTTCTAAACGAACCAGGGCCAACCCAAATTGATCTTGTAATAGATCTGCTACGGAACGAATACGTTTATTTTTCAAATGATTTATATCGTCAAGTACGCCCATTCCAAATTTCATTCCAATCAAATGATCCGCAGCTGTCAATATATCTCGTGGTAATAAAAATGTATTGTTCTGAGGTATATCAAGATTAAGCTTTTGGTTCATATTTCGTCGACCAATTCTTCCCAATTCACACCTTTGTTGAAAAAATTTTTTTTGTAATTCTTTACATAAAGATTCAGAAAATACTGGATCTCCACCAACACAAGCAAATTGTCGATAAAATTCTAAAATGGCATTTTCTTTTGACCCGATTTTTTTTTTATCCTTGTCATTTAGGAAAGACACGAAAATTTCAGGATAACAAACATTCTCTAGAATTTCGCTTAAATTCAAACCCATAGCTGATGATAGAACTAGAATAGATATTTTCTGTTTCCTACTTACACGAGCCCATATCCTTGCTTTTCTATCAATCTCTAATTCGAATCTCCCCCCCCAATCTGATATTATAGTGCCTGTATACACCGAAATTCCATTAGGGTCCAATTCTGAACGATAATAGATACCGGGGCTTTGCAATATTTGATTGATTACAATTCGGTATATTCCATTTACTATAAAAGTTCCCAGAGAATTCATTAGAGGAATATTTCCAATAAAAATAGTTTGTTCTTGTATGTTCCGACAACTTTTCCAAATTAATCCCGCGGATACATATAATTCAGCAGAATATGTAAGCGATTCATATACAGCATCTTTTTCGTTTATAAAGGGTTCTAATAATTGATATGTTTCTACAAATAATTGAAATTCAATTTCTTGATCTGTATCCTCTATTTTTGGAAACTTAAAAAGCCCCTCTGTTAAGCCCTGATCAATGAATCTACAAAACCCTTCAAATTGTATCTGATTCAATCCAGGTAGTGTAGACATTCCTTCATTTTCACTCTCAAGCATTTTGAACTTCCCCGTGAATTTTATAGAAAAATATTCCATGATTTGCTGTCATTCTTCATCAAATCACATGAATCAATTTAGTAATAATGGAATTTCTGTTCTTTTTACTGAATTACATGAAATTGTACCTAACTCTGTGTATGAAATACTTATTATGAAAAGAGGAATAAATAAAATCGAATTTTACACTCAACTTCGAAGGAAGGAATTTGCAACAAAACAAACAGATAGAATCGAAATTCTAATCTAAAAATGGAAATGAATTGAAAAATTCGACCTGGATTTTAAGGTTTTTTAAGGAATATCAAAAAAAATACATTCCATTTCTATCAGTATTAATTTCTATCATTATTATAATATTACATATTCCAATTCAATCGGATACCAGAAAAAAATGAATTCGGGATTTGTTCTGCTCAATGAGATAAGGATCTAATAATCCGAAACAATATAGAATTCATTTTTTTAAACTTAACCTTTTTTTATTGTTCAAAAAAGAATTAGAAAAAGAGGAGAAACATTTTTTACTTTTTGGGGAGAATACGATTAGAGTGTGTAATAAGATTTGTATGTATTAATATAGATCTAACTCTAGCTATAGTTAGCTATCTATATCTATATATATAGATAGATAGAATAGATAGATCTATGTCTAACTTTATTGCAGTCATATCCGTTCGGGACAAGACATAACACGTCGTCTTAATTTTTTTTCTATTCAATCTATTTAATAGAAAAAATTGAAAAAAAGGAGGGGGCGCCAGAATTTTTTGAGAATTCCGTATTCGTATAGTATAGGTATTATATATATATATAGATAAGATACCCGATTAGATAATACCTGTGTAACAATTCAAATTTATGTTCTAGGGTTTACATATACTGACAGTTGCTGTTATAATTGGAATAGAGAAAGTTTTTTCAATAAAAAAAAAGGGGGGATATTCTCATATATTTCATATAGAAATATATACTGGCGGCATGGCCGAGTGGTAAGGCGGGGGACTGCAAATCCTTTTTCCCCAGTTCAAATCCGGGTGTCGCCTGATCGACAAGAGATTTGAAATATTGTATTACATTATCTTTTTTTTATGCTTAATGTTTTCCGGTTTTACTTAAAATAATAGAAAAGAACTTTTGATATGTTCTAATAGAGTGGATTCTGGTTTTTCGTCAATGGCGTTAGCCCAGAATCCTTTTTTGACTCTGTACCAACAACTCCACTATTATTATAGTATTTTGAGTGAATAATCCAAAAGAAAAAAATACAAGAAAAATTTTTGAACAATAAAAAAATTCCTTCATATTGATAGATAGGAGACAAAATTTACATGGATATAGTAAGTCTTGCTTGGGCTGCTTTAATGGTAGTTTTTTCTTTTTCCCTTTCCCTCGTGGTATGGGGAAGAAGTGGACTATAAGGGTACTAATAATTGAATTA